ATCCACGACTTAAACGTATCTTAATGCCTGAAAGTTGGATAGGATGGCCCTTACGTAAGGATTATATTGCCCCTAATTTTTATGAAATACAAGATGCTCATTGAATGATAAGAAACTAATCCTCATTTCTATAACTCCATATATTCAAGGAGTATTTGTATGTTCTCTTCGAAATCAAACGGATTAATTGAAGCATCATTCGTAATATGGATGTGCTAAATAAAAAAAGACAATACAATTAGGGATTCATTGAAATTCTCAAATTTGGAGTATACTTCTTTCTTTTTATTTTGGATGAGCTGAGTCAATAGGATGAATTAAAAGAGTTCCACATTATGAACTTTGTACCGCGAACATAACTTACACGCACCATAGAAGGTCGCGTAGGAGAGAATGAATAAATAGAATATGAAAAAAAGAAAATAACAAGAAATCAAAGGGATCGAATTCTATTTGTACTGGATCTCAGATTCATCTTGGCTATTCCCATCCATTAACTCCTTGAGACTAGACTAGACCTTTGCTTGGGTCTTTCAACCAACTAATTGAACCTTTCATATATGTATGAAGTATTCATATTTTGAATTTGAACGAGAGGAGACACAGTCTGAAATGAACAAAAGAAATCAAAAAGAAGAGAATCTAATTTGGATATTTTACGTATAGATACTTTTTCTATTATACTCTTTCTAGAAATTTTCCTCAGCTATAGCTATAAAATAAAGGAATATAGTTCCAGATACCTAGATGGGTAAGGATGTATCATGATCTATACTATTAATGAATATGTATGTCGATCCATATCAATTAAGTTGTAGATATCAATTTCATTTATGGAATAGATACTTCTACAAATTAAGTATGTGCCAGGAACCAGATTTGAACTGGTGACACGAGGATTTTCAGTCCTCTGCTCTACCAGCTGAGCTATCCCGACTATTTCTTACACATCATCCTCATTTTACTAGATGACTTGGTTCTATGTCAATTAAAAAGACGAAAGGGGTAGAAAAAGTCTTATCCAGGCCCTAGAATTTTTTGGATTTTCAAAAAAAAAAAAAAAAAAAAGATATAGGATAAATCGTTAATTTAAGGAGTGAAATGGTCCTTTTTTGGGGATAGAGGGACTTGAACCCTCACGATTTTTAAAGTCGACGGATTTTCCTATTACTATAAATTTCATTTTTGTCGGTATTGACATGTAGAATGGGACTCTATCTTTATTCTCGTCCGATTAATCAGTTCTTCAAAAGATTTATCAGACCATGGAGTAAATGATTTAATCAATGAATACTCGATTCTTTCTTCAACTTAGAATTGATTCACAACAATTCTTTCCTTTTAAAAAATTCGCGTCGTCATTAATCATTTGAGATAGTATTCAGTACGTATACGTATGTACATAGGTTTATCCTTTCCCTTTCTCGAGTTTCGAGAAAAAGATTCCTTTACCAACGCAACGGGGTCAACTCCCTTTGTTAGAACAGCTCCCATTGAGTCTCTGCACCTATCCTTTTTTTATTCTCGCTTTATGAACCCTTATTGTTTTGTTGGTTTTCGTAAAACAGGATTTGGCTCAGGATTGCCCATCTTTAATTCCAGGGGTTCTCTGAATTTGAAAGTTGTCACTTAGTAGGTTTCCATACCAAGGCTCAATCCAATTAAGTCCGTAGCGTCTACCAATTTCGCCATATCCCCCTTTTATTTATGCTGAAATCCTACATTTATTCGAATTAGATACCGATTTTTTCTTTTTCTATATAAACCATAGAAAAAAGCGTTTCTTGTTCTTTGAATTTCTTGCCTATCTTCTTTAATCTCTATCGGAGACCTGCATTTGATCCATCAGAAATAATTCTATTATTTCTGTATCCGCAATTCAATATGGATGGATATTATATATATCATAATATATATGTCTCTTTTACTCTCATTTTTCTCATGCAATTTGGAATACTCGAAGGGTCGATTCTTTTTTTTTTTCTGAATGACAACAGAGGAATGCCTCATTCATTATGGTTTGGAATGCATTTATCTTTATTGCATCTTTCATTTTTCTTCTTATCCTTTCCTTTGAGTAGAGTGGAACTTCTATAAGATAACTCAAAAAAAGAAAATCGAAATTGGATATTGATTAAATTGTATTGTATATTTAATACACATTAATCATTTATAATAGCTATAACGAATCATTTCTATAAGTAATCATTTCATTAATTTAGAACTAGAACATAATTCGAATTATTTAGAATTCTATAAACTATATAAAAATATTAATTAATTTAGATAAATATATATTTATTATATATAACTATTAATATTAGTTAGAAATACATATTCTATTTTAATTTGAATTAGTAGTTAAAAATGATTATTCTAAATTCTAACGATTAGAATTTCTATTTTCTAGAATGTAGAATAAGATTCTAATACGATTATTCTATATTCTATTTAGTATTTCGATTTAGTTCGATTCTTCTATTTCGCTAGATTCTATTTC